ATATTCCAAAGCTTTCGTATGTTCTCCGTTCCTTGTGTGGATAAGACCTATGTTATAGAGTATATAACTTCTATCATAGGGATCAATTTCTAGTCGCATAGCTTCATAATAATTCTGTAAAGCTTCCGCATAATTTCCTTCGGATTGAGCCGACATCCGTTGCGGTCGTCTTCGATTCAAAGAATCTCCGTTCCAGAACCGTACGTGAGATTTTCATCTCATACGGCTCCTCCTTTTTTATGTGCATAATGAGAATAATACATGGAATCATCAAAAAAGATTGAAATAATTTCATTATGAACCGAACGGGGCTAGTGTTTTTACAAGAAATCTCTAACCAACCTTCCTGTAAAAGATCTTTTCTTAACATCAAGTATCTTGGTACTAGATAAAAATGATAACTCTAACAATTTCTTTGTTCTTAACACCCCTTAATTTCCGGGAATTAGTCACTTCAACAGTCTTCGATGGTTATACGGGTATCCAAAATACGAACGAGATGGATATTTGTTGTACCAACCATTCTTGTTAATCCCGATTCCGATAAAGAAAAGGTATAATTTATAACAAAGTTTTCGTATTGTTGATTCCTAGGCGTAGTGCTTCTTCCCCTATGCTGCCTATTGGTACTAGTGAAGTAGGGTTGACCTAACCCATAGGTCATAGGTGTAACCTTTCGCTCAATACTAGAATCTAAAATTGAAGCATCTGAGGCTGCATTAATCGGGGATACACGACAGAAGGAATTGTTTTATTTACAAACTTCACCTTCACAATAAGCGTAGATTTATTTCAATAATCTTTTTATTTCTCTCCCAAATAATGTATCTTTCTCCGAAGACTGAAATCGGTAAAGAAAAAAAACATCAAATCGCACCATCTCTGTAATAGGTGAATGCCTCTTTTTCTCCTGAAGTTGTCGGAATTATTCGTAATAAGATATTGGCTACAATTGAAAAGGTCTTATCAATAAAATTTCCATTTATCCGAGATCTGGGCATAGGTAGCAGTCCATTCTATAATTTCTTTTACTTACCTCTTGTGGGAAAATGATCCCACAAACAAAGAAATTGTACAGTACGAAATAACATAAAAATAAAAAAAAAAAATAGATCAATTGATTCGTTCTAATTCATTGATTTAATTTGGTATAAATATTGTAAGTAAAAAGAATAACTATTGGAAAAAGATGGGAGCGCCGTCTTCGCAAGAATGAAATGAATAGATATGAATAGATATATATTTTTTTTTAACAGTTTTTCACAATAAAAAAATCATTTTTATCCCCCCCCCCCTTGAAGGAAGGGTTTTTCTTTGATGAAAAGTTTTCTATATTTTTTTATAGTTAGAATTGACTGTACGTACCTATCAAAAAATCTAATATGAATGACTCACTATTCACTCGATTTCTGGGCCATAATCATTATGTAGGAGAGATGGCCGAGTGGTTCAAGGCGTAGCATTGGAACTGCTATGTAGGCTTTTGTTTACCGAGGGTTCGAATCCCTCTCTTTCCGTACCTTTCACCTAATTCACCAATCTTATTAACAGCAATGTATCAAAGCAAATAACAATGGATACCATTATTCCAACGGTTAAGTTAGACCTTTCTTTTATTTTGATATAGATTCTTTATTCCTATGTTCCGCAGTACAGAAAATAAAATACTGGAAAGAGTAGACAACAGGGAATGAGAATCTCCCTACCGATCCGTGATCCATGAATGGGAGAAAAATCCCCGTATCAAACTCCTTACTTTGGTGGGGATTTTTGCTTAGGCGAAAAGGGAAAAATTGTCCGAACCCTTGTTTTATTGTTTTATTTTAATTAGGTTTAAGTCTGACGAGAATAATATTCTACAACCAGCAATTCATTTATTTTCAAACCGACCCATTGACTATCTATTATTTGATTGACTAATCCTTTATATTGGAATGGTTGAAGGGTCAAATGTTTTGGCAATTCCTCGCGGGGGGGTGAATCAAGATAATTTTGAATCAGAGCTCTAGATTTTTGTTCATCCCTCGCTGTAATAATATCGTGGGGTTTGCAGCGATAACTTGGTATATCTACTATACGACCATTAACTAAAATATGTCTATGGTTAACTAATTGGCGGGCTTGGGGAATAGTTGAAGCCATACCCAATCGAAAAAGGATGTTATCCAAACGCATTTCAAGTAATTGTAGTAAAACCTGACCTGTTGACCCTTTGGCTTTTCCGGCAATACGAACGTATTTAAGTAATTGTCGTTCTGTAAGACCATAATGAAAACGCAATTTTTGTTTTTCTTCTAAACGAATACGATATTGAGATTTTTTACTGGAACGTGATTGGTTTCTAAGATCGCTTCCGGCTTTAGGCCTTTTACTAGTTAGTCCCGGTAAAGCCCCCAGACGGCGTATTTTTTTGAAACGAGGCCCTCTGTAACGCGACATAAAGACTCCTTATTTTATTGAAATTTCATAAATTAAAACTAAACTAAATGATAATAAATAA